TGACGGACCAATCATTCCCTGAAAAAATCCTACTCTTCCTTATTATTTCTATTTTTTGTATTTATGACTTTTTTTTTTATTTTTTATTTAGAAATTTCTAAATAAAATTCGAAATACTAAATAATCTAAACTAAAAAAATCGAAATAAATTCAATTGAAATAATTAAAAAAAAAAAAATACTACTACTAGATTTCTAATGGCGATTCTAATGAATAATTTATCAATGACGAATAAAAAATAATTCTATGCAATTCTGAAAGGGGGAAAGATCCCTCGGATAGAATCATTCGATTATATTGACAATTTCAAAAAGTTGATCATACTATGATCATAGTATGATGGCCGTTGGTCAAGCAGGCCCCCATCGTCTAGTGGTTTAGGACATCTCTCTTTCAAGGAGGCAGCGGGGATTCGAATTCCCCTGGGGGTAGGGTACTACGAAAGGAAGTTGATCATGGATTACCAATAAGTCTAAAATTGATTCTTCCTGGGTCGATGCCCGAGCGGTTAATGGGGACGGACTGTAAATTCGTTGGCAATATGTCTACGCTGGTTCAAATCCAGCTCGGCCCAATAATTCGCCAATCCGCCATGAGATGATATAACCCCCTTTGTACTTCAGAAATACCCGATCCGGAGATAAAAAAGAATCAAATTTTCTGCTAGATCCCGTATTTCCCTGGGATTGTAGTTCAATTGGTCAGAGCACCGCCCTGTCAAGGCGGAAGCTGCGGGTTCGAGCCCCGTCAGTCCCGACGGATCCAATAAATATATCAATAAATCTCTCCCTTTTTATGAAGGAGACCGGGGGCAGAATTTCATTGTCAAAGCAAAGGGGAAATCCTTATTTCTTTTTTATTTCCTTTTGGTAGGAGAAAGACATATGCGGTTGGATTAGTACAATTATTGGTAGCATTATAGTCAGTATTCCAAGAAATGCTGGCTTTTTCGATTGCCCCCGATGCATGTAATGGAATCTAGTACTATACCTTTTTGAGGCGCGCATACACAAAGGTAATTTCTTTCTTGTCCAATACAAATACAAAATTGAATATAATAAAATACTTTCCAAGAAAAAAATAAAAAAAAAAAAACACACAATTTATTTTTCTGGCTACGGATTTATGGAACCTCACTTACTAGTTTGAAGTTGAAAAATAGATTTCATGCAAATCACACACTGAGCTTTTGGTATAGGTGTCCCGGGGCTAATAATCTACGAAGAAAGGAGGGGGAAGGACAGATCAACCAAAAATCCTACTCCTCTTAGAAAGGGGAATGAATCATTTTTCCGATTTTTCATTTTGTTTTAAGGCCCCATCGACGAAAGAACAAATCGGAAAATAGTAAATTTGATGAATATTCATTTTATACGGTCTCATCTTTATCACACTTCTTTGTCTTCCAAGTCAAAAATAAAAAATAGTTTCGTTCTAAACTCCTTTCTTTTTCCATTTAGCTTTTATTGTTTGTTTGGGTTTGTAACTATGTGACCACTGGAAGTGGAAGAGCTATTTGATGAGACGTCATCAGATGATTGTACAAGAAGGAACTAGATAGATTAGAGAGAAAAAAAGAACAGATGATAAAAAATGATAAATAAATAAAGGAATTTTGGATTGGGTCAGGAATCCAAGTTTGGGGCGGTATGGATAAAAGAACTTCCTATGTTATACTATTCAATTCTCGACGACGAATTGATTTGATAGTTCAGATATTGTTATTCATGATATTGATCCGATTCAAGATCATCGAGAGGTAATATTCATTCATTGAATTTACAGGCCAAAGATTTATCATCTCTATGGGATTAAATCCCGAGTTATTGCGAAGTAAAAAACCGATGAGATTATGGAAGTAAATATTCTTGCATTTATTGCTACTGCACTATTTATTCTAGTTCCTACCGCTTTTCTACTTATCATTTACGTAAAAACAGTCAGTCAAAACGATTAATTATTAACTAATTTGAATGAAACTTGACTTCTGAGTTCTTAGCCAAAATTGACGAAATAAAATGAAAAAGATTCCAATTTCATGTCTTAAATGAAATGAGTGAACTAGAATCGGCAGTATTCTAATAGATAGATAGTATGGTAGAAAGATTCATCTATTTCTTTCTACCATACTATTTATTAGTTAGATTGTAGTTATAAAGCTGCCCCCCGGAATAAAATAAAGATAGAGGCTGCATTTGATATGGATCTATAGATCAATCTACAATATTATCTTGATATATGTGAATATCAATTCCATATATGGGATTGACATAGCATCCAATTCCATTTATTTGCTATATCTATTTGTTCTGATCAATCTGAATTACTCTTATGTCTTATAGGAATTACTCTTATGTCTTATAGTTTGAATTACTATATTTTTTATTTCCAATATGAATCTCGGTATCTATTGAAAGAATCAAATCAATGAAGGAAAAGCGATAGATATAGGCATATTCAAAAAATCACGTAGTAATCTTTTTTAACATTCCCAAGAAGTAATTGAGTAAACCATTGACAGTAGTTCCACGGGCATCGAAAAGGAAGAGTAAATCTCACTGATTTTTAACGCCTGAACCATGATATGAAATAAGTCGATAAAGTATAAATCCAATTTCAAAAATTCGAAAGCGGTAAATGCGCAATATGTGACTCACCTGACGATCTTATTCTGCATAGTATCTCGTTAGACAATCACTATGTTTATATCCTTTCTTTCTCATACTTTCTCATACAAAGTGCGTATACACTTAACAAAGCTACTTCTTCTTTGAACAGTAAAGAGAGAAACAACTAAAAAATGGGTCCGGCCCTCCTCAGTATCACCTAGTAAGAGGCCGTTGATTGGAATAGAAAATTTAGGAAGAATTAGGTTCGAATAAATTTCCTGGGATCCTCTTCCTTTCGAACTACAAACATGGGAATCGTTGAAATAGCTCTTTGATTGAAAGAGGATGATTCCTATAATACATTACTCCAGTCGAGTCCAATGGAATTTCAAAATGAAGATATTTTTATTTTGTTCCAAACGTGTTGCAGAACGATCTAGAAAGCAATTGATATTGATACAGTTTGCTTCCTTAACTCGATTAGTAGTACCCCTAGAGTCCACTCCTTCCCCACACTACGAGTGAAAGAGAAAAAGTAAAGACTACCATTAAAGCAGCCCAAGCAAGACTTACTATATCCATATGAATTATGTCCCCTATCTCTATAAATATAAAGGAATTGTTCCATTATTCCTCACTAATAATAGTGGAATCAATGGCGCAGAGTCAAAAAGAACGAAGACTATTAATAAACCAATCCAATAAATTCGCTCATTTTATAAGAAATTCCTATATGATTTCTAATCGGGAAAGATTAAACACAAGCAAAATCCGTAGTAACATCTCAAGGGAATGTTACTAATGGAACATGTAGGAATAATAGGTCCTATTCTTTTTTTGTTGACCCTCATTTCAATTGATTGGATGCTTGAGCACTCAGAGATTTTCGTGAGTTCCTCGTATCTTGTATATAATAAAGTATCTTCCGCCCCCTTCCACAACTATTTAGATTTCCTATCGGGCTCTCCAATCTAATCCAAGGTCCAGTCATTATACAATGGATTAATAATATAAAATTTTTATTTGTAGTAGAAGGTAATTGCGAAGTCTTGATAGCCCCTCTAGCATTCGAATATTTCCTTGAAGCCTAAGCCTAAATATGCAAGGATATTTGCAATTTTTTAGAAAAACCCCCAGACCAGATGTTTAGAATCAAACAAGTATCAACAGTCTGCTTTCTCTGCTTCTGCTGGGGAATCATTCGGCGGGTTATATCAACAGAATAAAAGAAGAGATTTCTAGTTTTTTGTTGATCAGGCGACACCCGGATTTGAACTGGGGAAAAAAGGATTTGCAGTCCTCTGCCTTACCACTCGGCCATGCCGCCAAAATGCTACAAATACAAAATAGATGAAAACTTTCCCGGATTACTGAACTGCTTTTTTATTGTACTTGCACCTTGAGTTCTGTTTTCCTTAATTTTTCCTAAAAGTAAAAGAAATTCTAATCCTTCTTCCCTTTTGATTGGGTTTGATTCATCCTTTCAATTTCGATTGAGTCTATCTCAAAATTCATAATGTTCAAAACTTTCTCTTACCTTTCTATTGAAAAATCAAATGTGGATTTTCAGCCGCAAAATCCAAAATTCAACTTTATGAAAATAGGAACCATTAACTATTGACTTAGAATGCATGAATGATTCTTGGATTTGAATCTCCAAATTTTGTTTTCCTAATGACATAAGAAAATACAACTTGATATATAACTAATCAGTTCAGTATGTATTTTTTCAATCAAAGAATCCTTCTCAATTTTAATTATTAATAATAATTATAACAACAATTATGAGTATATGTAAACCCCCTAAGAGAAATTGTTAGACGGATATATATTATTTATATATGTTATATGTTCCCGATATAGAATTATCAGATATCAGAAAAGTATCATACTTCAATTTTAATTTTGAATTGAATAGAAAATTGAAATTATGTTTTCGTAGAGCGCAACCTGTGTTGCCCCGAATAGAACATAGAACGACAATAAAACAATAAAAGAGAAGAAAGACGGATATTATAGATATCTCCACACGTGTTTAAGCCATACAAACCTTCTTTTCTTGTACACCTCACAATCGTGTTCTACTCAAAAATCCGTAAACAAAATCTCTCTCTTCTCTGCGAATCATTTTTTGAACAACGAAATCCATAACATAAAGGGGGGTTAAATGCTAAAAAACCGATTCTAATTCTATATATTCTTTCTGATTTTTATGCCTTTATCTCAGCGAAAAGATCAAATGTCCAATCCATTTATTTTTCTGGTATTCAAGCAGGTTGGAATATGTATTATCATAATAATGGTAGAAGTAGCAGAAGTCTGTTTCTAGGGATGTTTTATCAATTTCTTTCCATTTGTATCTGTTGAAAATTCCAATAAATTCCAACTCAA